ATACTCTTACCGATCTAGTAACAACAAGTAGATCTACGCCAGGAGAATTAATAATGTGTCAGGAGAAATTGTTACAAGAAGCCGTGGATACGCTTCTTGATAATGGAATCCGTGGACAGCCAATGAGGGATGGTCATAATAAGGTTTATAAGTCGTTTTCAGATGTAATTGAAGGCAAGGAGGGAAGATTTCGTGAGACTCTGCTTGGCAAACGGGTTGATTATTCGGGGCGTTCTGTCATTGTTGTAGGCCCCTCACTTTCATTACATCGATGTGGATTGCCTCGCGAAATCGCAATAGAGCTTTTCCAAAGTTTTGTAATTTGTGGGCTAATTAGACAACATCTTGCTTCGAACATAGGAGTTGCTAAGAGTCAAATTCGGGAAAAAGGGCCAATTGTATGGGAAATACTGCAAGAAGTTATGCAAGGACATCCAGTATTGCTGAATAGAGCGCCTACTCTGCATAGATTGGGCATACAGGCATTTCAGCCTATTTTAGTGGAAGGGCGCGCTATTTGTTTACATCCATTAGTTTGTAAGGGATTCAATGCAGACTTTGATGGGGATCAAATGGCTGTTCATGTACCTTTATCTTTAGAGGCTCAAGCGGAGGCTCGTTTACTTATGTTTTCTCATATGAATCTCTTGTCTCCTACTATTGGGGATCCCATTTCCGTACCGACTCAAGATATGCTTATTGGACTCTATGTATTAACGAGCGGGAATCGTCGAGGTATTTGTGCAAATAGGTATCATCCATGTAATCGAAGAAATTATCAAGATGAAAGAATTGACGATAATCGCTATAAGTATACGAAGGAACCCTTTTTTTGTAATTCGTATGATGCAATTGGGGCTTATCGGCAGAAAAGAATCAATTTAGATAGTCCTTTGTGGCTCCGGTGGCGATTAGATCAACGCGTTATTGCGTCAAAAGAAGCTCCCATCGAAGTTCACTATGAATCTTTGGGTACCTATCATGAGATTTATGGACATTATCTAATAGTACGAAGTGTACAAAAAGCAAGTCTTTCGATATACATTCGAACCACCGTTGGCCATATTTCTCTTTATCGAGAAATCGAAGAAGCTATACAAGGGTTTTGTCGGGCCTGCTCATATGGTACCTAATCATATGGTATCTAAACTAAGTAATTCTATGACACCTTGGGCCTTTCCGGTTCAAGTATAACCCCCATTGCTGACCCTTCTACGTGAATCAAGATCGATAAAAGAAAAGGAAGTTTTCCAATCATTGACTCAAATCCATTGTCGAATCCTACTCAGCGGAATACGGAGGTACTTATGGCAGAACGGGCGAGTCTGGTCTTTCACAATAAAATGATAGATGGAACTGCTATTAAACGACTTATTAGCAGGTTAATAGATCACTTCGGAATGGCATATACATCACACATCCTGGATCAAGTAAAGACCCTGGGTTTCCAGCAAGCCACTGCTACATCTATTTCATTAGGCATTGATGATCTTTTAACGATACCTTCGAAGCGATGGCTAGTCGAAGATGCTGAACAACAAAGTCTTATTTTGGAAAAACACCATCATTATGGGAATGTCTACGCGATAGAAAAACTACGTCAATCCATTGAGATATGGTATGCTACAAGTGAATATTTGCGACAAGAAATGAATCCTAATTTTAGGATGACTGATCCCTTTAATCCAGTCCATATAATGTCTTTTTCGGGAGCTAGGGGAAATGCATCTCAAGTACACCAATTGGTGGGTATGAGAGGATTAATGTCTGATCCCCAGGGTCAAATGATTGATTTACCCATTCAAAGCAATTTACGCGAAGGACTTTCTTTAACAGAATATATCATTTCTTGCTATGGAGCCCGCAAGGGAGTTGTGGATACCGCTGTACGAACATCAGATGCTGGATATCTTACGCGCAGACTTGTTGAAGTAGTTCAACACATTGTTGTACGTAGAACAGATTGTGGCACCATCCGAGGAATTTCTGTGAGTCCTAAAAAAAAAAATAGGATGCTGTCGGAAAGGGGTTTTAGCCAAACATTAATTGGTCGTATATTAGCAGACGATATATATATGGGTCCGCGATGCATCGCCATTAGAAATCAAGATATTGGGATTGGACTTGTTAACCGACTCAGAACCTTTCGAACACAAACAATATCTATTCGAACCCCCTTTACTTGTAGGAGTACATCTTGGATCTGTCGATTATGCTATGGTCAGAGTCCGACTCATGGTGACCTGGTTGAATTGGGGGAAGCCGTAGGTATTATTTCGGGTCAATCTATTGGGGAACCGGGGACTCAACTAACATTAAGAACTTTTCATACCGGTGGCGTATTTACAGGGGGCACTGCAGAACATGTACGAGCCCTTTCTAACGGGAAAATAAACTTCAACGAGGATTTGGTTCATCCCACGCGCACACGTCACGGGCATCCTGCTTTTCTATGTTCGATCAATTTGGATGTAATTATTGAGAGTGAAGATATTATGCATAATGTCACTATTCCACCAAAAAGTTTTCTTTTAGTTCAAAATAACCAATATGTCGAATCGGAACAAGTGATTGCTGAGATTCAGGCGGGAGCATACACTTTGAATTTTAAAGAGCGGGTTCGAAAACATATCTATTCTGATTCAGAGGGAGAAATGCACTGGAGTACTGATGTGTACCATGTAACCGAATTTACATATAGTAATGTACACCTCTTGCCAAAAACAAGTCATTTATGGATATTATCGGGGGGTTCATGCAGATCTAATGTAGTTGCTTTTTCACTCTACAGGGATCAAGATCAAATAAATATTCATTCTCTTTCTCTTTATGTCGAACGAAGAGAGATTTCTAGCCTCTCGCTCTCGGTGAATAATGATCAAGCGAGACACAAATTATTTCGTTCTTATTTTTCTGCTAAAAAAGAAGTTGGAATTCGTGAGATGTCTTATTATTCGGGATTTAATAGAATCATAGGTACTGGTCATTGTAATCTCATACATCCTGCAATTCTCCACGCGAATTCGGATTTATTGGCAAAAAGGCAAAGAAATCGATTTATTATTCCATTCCACTCGATTCAAGAACAAGAGAAAGAGCCAATGCCCCGTTTAGGTATCTCGATTGAAATACCCATAGGGGGTATTTTCCGTCGAAATAGTATTCTTGCTTATTTCGACGATCCTCGATACAGAAGAAAGAGTTCCGGAATTACTAAATATGGGACTCTGGGGGCGCATTCAATCGTCAAAAAAGAGGACTTGATTGAGTATCGAGGACTCAAAAAAATTAAGACAAAATACCAAATGGAAATAGATCGCCTTTTTTTCATTCCCGAGGAAGTGCATATTTTTCCCGAATCTTCTTACCTAATGGTACGGAATAATAGTATCATTGGGGTAGATACACGAATCACTTTAAATATAAGAAGTCGAGTGGGCGGATTGGTCCGAATGGAGAGAAAAAAGGGGGGGATTGCACTAAAAATATTTTCGGGAGATATCCATTTTCCCGGAGAGATAGATAAGATATCCCGACACAGTGGTATCTTGATACCGCCAGACAGGGAAAAAAAAGAACTTAAGGAAGCTACTAAGGAATCAAAAAAATTGAAAAAATGGATCTATGTGCAACGGATCACACCTACCAAAAAAAAGTATTTTGTTTTGGTTCGACCCGTAGTCACATATGAAATAGCGGACGGTATAAATTTAGCAACACTCTTCCCCCAGGATCCCCTGCGGGAAAAGGATAATATGCAATTTCGAGTTGTCAATTATGTCCTTTATGGGAACGGCAAAGCGGCTCGGGGAATTCCTGATACAAGTATTCAATTAGTTCGGACGTGTTTAGTGTTGAATTGGGACCAAGACAAAAAAAGTTCTTCTGTCGAAGAGGTTTGTGCTTCCTTTGTTGAAGTACGTACAAATGGTCTGATGCGCGATTTCTTAAGAATCAACTTAGTAAAATCCCAAATTTCATATATCAGAAAAAGGAATCATCCGCCAGGTTCAGGATTGATCTCTGATAATGGTTCTGTTCGCACCAATAGCAATCCGTTTTATTCCGTTTTTGGCAAGGCGGGGGTTGAACAATCACTTAGCCAAAATCAAGGAACTATTCGTACGTTGTTGAATAGAAATAAGGAATGCCAATCTTTGATAATTTTGTCATCATCTAATTATTTTCGAATGGGTCCATTGAACGATGTAAAATATCCCAATGTGATAAAACAATCAATTCCAATTCAAAAGAATTCTCTAACTCCAATTAGGAATTCGTTGGGACCTTTAGGAACAGTCCTTCAAATTGCGAATTTTTATTCATTTTACTATTTAATAACTCATAATCATCGTTCGGTAACTAAATATTTGAAACTTGACAATTTAAAACAGCCTTGTCAAGTACTTAACTATTATTTAATGGATGAAAAGGGGGAAATTTATAATCCTGATACAGACAGTAAGATCATTTTGAATCCATTTAAATTGAATTGGTATTTTCTCCATCATAATTATTGTGAGGAAATGTCCCCGATAATTAGTCTTGGGCAGTTTCTTTGTGAAAATGTATGTATAACCAAAAATGGACCACACCTAAAATCGGGTCAAGTTTTAATTGTTAAAGTGAACTCTGTAATAATACGATCAGCTAAGCCTTATTTGGCTACTCCTGGAGCAACTGTTCATGGGCATTATGGGGAAATCCTTTACGAAGGGGATACATTAGTTACATTTATATATGAAAAATCGAGATCCGGTGATATAACGCAGGGTCTTCCAAAAGTAGAACAGGTGTTAGAAGTGCGTTCGCTTGATTCAATATCGATGAACCTAGAAAAGAGAGTTGAGGGTTGGAACGGGCGTATAACAAGAATTCTTGGGATTCCTTGGGGATTCTTGATTGGTGCTGAGCTAACTATAGTGCAAAGTCGTATCTCTTTGGTTAATAAGATCCAAAGGGTTTATCGATCGCAGGGGGTGCAGATCCATAATAGGCATATAGAAATTATTGTACGTCAAATAACATCAAAAGTCTTGGTTTCAGAAGATGGAATGTCTAATATTTTTTTACCCGGCGAACTGATTGGATTGTTACGAGCGGAACGAACGGGGCGCGCTTTGGAAGAAGTGATCTGTTATCGAGCTATCTTATTGGGAATAACGAGAGCATCTCTGAATACTCAAAGTTTTATATCCGAAGCAAGTTTTCAAGAAACCACACGCGTTTTAGCAAAAGCAGCTCTCCGAGGTCGTATTGATTGGTTGAAAGGACTGAAGGAAAACGTTGTTCTGGGGGGGAGAATACCTGTTGGTACCGGATTCAAAGGATTAGTGCACTGTTCAAGGCAGCATAACACCATTCTTTTGGAAAGACAAAAACAAACAGGTAATTTATTCGAGGGGGAAATGAGAGATATTTTCTTACACCACAGACAATTATTTGACTCTTGCATTTCACATTTCAACGACTTTCCATGATACATCAGAGCAATTGCTTAGAGGGTTGAATGAGTCCTAGGAGCGTATTCTTTTAACTATTTGTGATCATTTTATTTCTTAATGGTAAGAAAAAAAAGATAACAATGAATATAAAGTAATAAATGGCCTGGGTCGTGTATCAACGGCCAATCTCTGGTAGAAGAGAAGGTTCCCTCGGAACAATTATTTATTTCAGGGCGCCTCGTCTCTTAAAAAAAAGAGGAAGTGGGGGAAAAATGGCAAGAAGATATTGGAACATCCATTTGGAAGAGATGATGGAAGCAGGAATTCATTTTGGTCATGGTACTCGTAAATGGAATCCTAGAATGGCACCTTATATATCTGCAAAACACAAAGGTATTCATATTACAAATCTTACTCGAGCTGCTCGTTTTTTATCAGAAGCTTGTGATTTAGTTTTTGATGCAGCAAGTAGGGGAAAACTATTCTTAATTGTTGGTACTAAAAATAAAGCTGCTGATTCAGTCGCCCGAGCTGCACTAAAGGCTCGGTGTCATTATGTTAATAAAAAATGGCTCGGTGGTATGTTAACGAATTGGTCCACTACAGAAACGAGACTTCACAAGTTCAGGGATTTGAGAACGGAACAAAAAAGGGGGAGACTTGACAGTCTTCCCAAAAGGGATGCCGCTATTTTGAAAAGACAATTATCGCGTCTGCAAACGTATCTGGGCGGGATTAAATATATGACGAGGGTACCCGATATTGTAATCATCATTGATCAGCACGAAGAATATAGGGCTCTTCGAGAGTGTATCACTTTGGGAATTCCAACAATTTGTTTAATCGATACAAATTGTGACCCCGATCTCGCAGATATTTCCATTCCAGCAAATGATGACGCTATAGCTTCAATCCGATTAATTCTTAACAAATTAGTATTCGCTATTTGTGAGGGTCGCTCTAGCTATATACGAAATCATTGATTAATAATAAGACAAATAAATGATTTTGGTAACTCCATGGATTTATGGCTTGGGTACTATTCCTGAATCGCACAAAAAAAAAGAAACAAAAACTGGTGGATATTATGTAATTAGCAGATATTCAAAATATACAATTCAAGTAGACAAGTCGAAAAGAAGATGGTTGAATCAAAATAATTCCTTTTAAATTTCTATTTCGGTCAGAGGGCAATATGAATGTTCTATCATGTTCCATCAACACACTAAAGGGGTTATACGATATATCCGGTGTGGAAGTAGGCCAACATTTCTATTGGCAAATAGGTGGTTTCCAAGTTCATGCCCAAGTACTTATTACTTCTTGGGTTGTAATTGCTATCTTATTAGGTTCGGCCTTTATAGCCGTTCGGAATCCACAAACCGTTCCGACTGCCAGTCAAAATTTCTTCGAATATGTCCTTGAATTCATTCGAGACGTGAGCAAAACTCAGATTGGAGAAGAATATGGCCCATGGGTTCCCTTTATTGGAACTATGTTTCTTTTTATTTTTGTTTCGAATTGGTCAGGTGCTCTTTTACCTTGGAAAATCATAGAGCTACCCCATGGGGAGTTAGCGGCACCCACGAATGATATAAATACTACCGTTGCTTTAGCCTTGCTCACGTCAATAGCATACTTCTATGCAGGTCTTTCCAAAAAGGGATTAGGTTATTTCAGTAAATACATTCAACCGACCCCAATTCTTTTACCCATTAACATTTTAGAAGATTTCACAAAACCCTTATCGCTTAGTTTTCGACTTTTCGGGAATATATTAGCCGATGAATTAGTAGTTGTTGTTCTTGTTTCTTTAGTCCCTTTAGTGGTTCCTATACCTGTCATGTTCCTTGGATTATTTACAAGCGGTATTCAAGCTCTTATTTTTGCAACTTTAGCTGCGGCTTATATAGGCGAATCTATGGAGGGACATCATTGACTCGTTTTCGAAATTGTCTTTTTTTTTTTTTTCTAGCTTAGAACAAGGCAATCTAGGCGTAACTCAAGATAATCGACTTAGGAAACATACATATACAAACATAAATCGATAAAAACAGAATATACGACCAAGAGTCGTATAAACTTACGATATTGAGGAATTTTAGGAAAGAGATCCTTTCCTAAAATTCCTCTTTGGCTTTATTATATCATACCCCCCGCCAACTAATATTATCTTTATATTGTTCTGTTCATTCAATTCCAATAGCAAATAGCAATGAATAAAAATTCTTATAGTATAACAATAACAGGCAGGTGATTAAAAAAAAAAAAGAAAATATAATAAATAAGAAATTGCATGGCCGTACCTCAATCAAATACTTATATTTAGTTCTATTCAATGATTCGCCCCGACGAATTCGTCTATTTCGATTGTAGCCATGTTGGATAATGATAAATAAAAGGAATAGAAACAATTCGAAAAAAAAAAAAAAAAGAGAGTCATAAAAAACGGGGTGATTTGGCGAGGGGGACATATTTAGGTATACGGAATCAGATGCCAACTCTTGTGAATTTCTTGAAAAAGGGGTTCTAGAATACGATTGACTTTAAGAGACGAATAATACTTTGAATCTAAGATATGATAGTTGGTTTACGTTATGGAATAAAGACATGTATATGGGATATTAGATATTGCTAGTTATATATGAACTAAAGATATATCTAATCCACCCTACTCTTGCGACTATTGTGAATTTCGATAAGGATTCCAATAGAAATTGTTCGATTTCGTCTTTGCTTTGACTGGGAATTGAATCAATAAAAATAAAGAGATAAAATAAAGAAAACGAACGAATAATTCAAAAAAGGGTCCCGAAAAAAGAAATGAAAGAATAAAAGTAAAAGTCGTATGGATTCACAAAAATCCTGTGTTGTGCCCGTGGATCGGACTAAAAAAGAGATATCGAAATAGTTTTGATGGTTCAATAATAATATTATTATTACTCCATTACTCCAATTCGTAGTTCTTAGTTACTTCGGCTGGGTGAATCTTAGTGACGAAATAATTGAGTCATAATTCATTGGACGATTGTATCATTAACGATTTCTTTAGTTTTTCTTTATTTTAGTGCGAGGAACTTATCATGAATCCAGTGATTTCTGCCGCTTCCGTTATTGCCGCTGGGTTGGCTGTTGGGCTTGCTTCTATTGGACCTGGAGTTGGTCAAGGTACTGCTGCGGGCCAAGCAGTAGAGGGGATTGCGAGACAACCCGAGGCGGAGGGAAAAATACGAGGTACTTTATTGCTGAGTCTGGCTTTTATGGAAGCTTTAACAATTTATGGACTGGTTGTAGCATTAGCGCTTTTATTTGCGAATCCTTTTGTTTAATTCTATAAATAGGAAAGGAAAAGGAAATTGACTTCTTTTTTTTTTTCTCTTATTTAGTATATCCGTGTTTCGGGCTTTTTTGAATTCTATCAAGATTTAACTCCTACAATTGCAAGGAATGATTTGAGGATGAGGAATTCAAATATAAAAATAAAATAAGCATACCAATTCGCTTTTTTCTTTCCCTTTCTTAGTCTAAAGGAAACCCTCTTTTTAAGGGATGTTGCAACAAACGAGGGGTTTTGCAATTGACAGAAGTCTCGGTCCCTAATACTAAAAAGCAGCCTTCTTAGCAGGAATCTCCAATTGCCAATTCAAAGAAAGGATTTCGGAATCTAATTTTTGACTCTGTGTCGAAATAGGCAAATTACTAAAAAAAAAGACAAATAAATTAAAAAAATATATAAATATTATGTAATTACGTAGAAAAAAAAAAAAAAAAGAACTGCGTTTTTTTTTTTAGTCTATCTAAAAGAGGAGATCATATGAAAAATGTAACCGATTCTTTCGTTTCTTTGGTTCACTGGCCATTCGCCGGGAGTTTCGGGTTTAATACCGATATTTTAGCAACAAATCCAATAAATCTAAGTGTAGTGATTGGTGTATTGATCTTTTTTGGAAAGGGAGTGTGTGCGAGTTGTTTATTTCAAGAATAGGCTGGACCCAACCAGCTGCACTTTTTTTTTTCGTTATAACTAAGGACCAAAGGGAAAAGGGTGCATGATTCCGCGAATTACTTCTGAATCAATTTCAAATCATATTTAAGAACCATAGCATTTCGTGATTTGTTGGTAAATCGATTTTGATTCTCTATGAAACAAACCAATAATGTGGGACCATTAACATGGTTAAAGCTAAAGTTTGAAGTCCAGACAAAGCACCGTACTCTTTCTACTACTATGTTTTACTATAGAATAGAAATATTTTCAAAATGAATAATTAATAATAAAAATTGGAATTTTTTTTTCGATATAAAACACTCATGTTGATAAAAAGATTTGAGACTTTTAGCAGTATTGGAAAATATTGGAAAAATTGGTATTTCAAACAACCCCTTTTTGTGCTGAATCGATGGCCTATGTATAAAGTAAGAAGAATTCTTTGGATTTGAAGAAAAAAAGAAACAACTTTGCTGACAATTATCTATTTTGATTTGGTCAGAAGAGTCCTCCAAAATTCCTAGGGATCAGCCGCAAGATTCATTTTTGAATATGAATAGAGAAGAGA